TGCATTATATGGACAGAAATCAATCGACCGGGATCATTCAATACGACAGTATGAACACGATACCAAGGCAAACCCATGGAAATACCTCTTTATCAAAGAAAAATAGACACTATGTAACTTTATTGCATTAGAAAAAACTATGCTATTGATATTCTCTTTTCAGTGGATTATCTCGAAGCAAGGGTTAATGTTAATATTTGTATTTGTTCTATTCTGTTGGTACTAATGGAACAATTCTGTTCGTAGGAACAAAGATAAACAGATCTATTCTATACCCAATAAGTACCAATACGCAATGGGGGTTAATCCCATTTTCTATGAGTGAATGCACCCATACTTGTTCATCATTCGAAGGCCCTATTCGTAAAAATTTTCCTTTATTCATTCTGTCTTCTTTTATGAACTTATCCAATCTAAGGATAAAATATGATGAAGGCCAATATTATGAAGACAATAAACTCATTGTTACGTTTCCATACCAAAGTGAAATAAAGTACTAAATTCTTTTTTCTGTTTTTTTATGCCTATTGGTGTTCCAAAAGTGCCTTTTCGAAATCCTGGAGAGGACGATATATCTTGGATTGACGTATAGTGCGGCTTGTCAGATATATTGGGTCATATGGTATTTTCCCGTTCTCTCCCTCGATCGAGATATCCTCTGTTTCGCCCAAGAAAGATTGATTGAATCATCAACAATTTGGAGCGTGAAGTTCAATTAGATCCATTTTATTTTTGGGGGGATCCAGATTAATATTATCAAATAATTTATGGTTGGCTTAGTTGGATCAATAAAATGAAGTATACAGGCTCCGTTTATAAAAAACCCAATTGGTAATATATGATTACTATATTGTATCATAAATGATTTTATTTATAAATAGAAATAGGAGTGATCTCAAACTGTTAATCAATCGAGTAATAGGATGAATACGTCGAATATTTGGTGAAGACATGAAATAAATAAAAAAAGGAAGTTGTAGTAAAAAGAAGTGGTATTGGGGGCATTTGTCCTATATGTGCAAATCGAAGTCGATCGGATCTTTACCCGGAGTAGAGCATAAACCTAAAAAAATTAAGAAGGCCCATTTAGAAACAAGAAAATGACATCGTGATTTGGATCGGATCTCGATGAGACAATACATCAATGATAAGTTAGTTCGATAAGTTTAATGAATTCTTTTTTTTTTTATTTTATATATATTTATATATATTATATGGAAGGGTCAAAACTCATCTTTCTTGAAAAATCGAAGAAAAAGCCCCCTCGTTTTAGAAAGAGCTTGCTATGAAAAAAAGAGGGCTGGAATCTACACATTGATTCTTTTTCGCGATTTTTTTTAGAACCGTATGCATCAAAAGGTGCATGTACGGTTCCTGAGGGATACAATTTTATCCTAATCAACCGACTTTATCGAGAAAGATTACTTTTTTTAGGCCAAGAGGTTGAGAGCGAGATCTCGAATCAACTTATTGGTCTTATGATATATCTCAGTATAGAGGATGAAAACAAAGATCTGTATTTTTTTATAAATTCTCCTGGCGGATGGGTACTACCCGGAATAGCTATTTATGATACTATGCAATTTGTGCCACCAGAGGTACATACAATATGCCTGGGATTAGCCGCTTCAATGGGATCTTTTATCCTGGTCGGAGGAACAATTACCAAACGTCTAGCATTCCCTCACGCTTGGCGCCAATGAGTTTTTTATTTGATAGAAAAAAGCAGACTATGCCTTCGCCATATGAAATATGAATATTAAGTAATAATAGCATGGCACTTCGAATTCGATATGAGAAAATTCTTTATTGTTTTTTTTTTCAAAACATTAGATTATGTATCGAAAGAGAAGTATGAGATAAAGGGTATTTCCGATTTTATCTTATCTATCGGGAGTCCGTTTCAGCGTCACAAACTTTTTGTTTTCACACCAGAAGGCTCTTAACAATCTTTATGTTATGAAAGGATACGAAAATAAAAAATAATCTTATTTGGTTCTTATTTTATTTGATCAGATCAAAAAGAAACTTTGGGATTGCTGAATCATAGAGGAAATAAATATATAACGTAACGGAGCCATCATAGTATTTTTTAACTTCTCCGAAAGGAAGGGTGGTAATTGGATCATTTACCGATCTGGATCTGACAGATCCTACATTTTTCGATGGCAGGTAAAAGTCAATTCCATTGTAGAGCCGTATGCAATTCGCAAAAGATGCCTGTACGGTTGTTCAATTCTATCTTTTTTTCTTGTTATTCTTTATCTCTTCTCTTCGACTCATCATACGAGATAGAGAAATCATTTATTATGTTATATCATCAGGGTAATGATCCATCAACCGGCTGCCGCTTTTTATGAGGCACAAGCCGGAGAATTTGTCATGGAAGCGGAAGAACTACTGAAACTGCGCGAAATCATCACAAAGGTTTATGTACAAAGAACGGGCAAACCCTTATGGGTTGTATCCGAAGACCTGGAAAGGGATGTTTTTATGTCAGCAACAGAAGCCCAAACTCATGGAATTGTTGATCTTGTAGCGGTTCAATGAAAAAAGAAAGGATTTCGTGCAAATCCGTGATTTGAGATCTTCTTACCGGGTTTCATTTTCATTAAATTAAATAAAATGGGGGTAATTCATAATCATCCGGTTAGGATCGATCTAAACCAGTACATTATGTATATGATTCAGCATGCCAACTATTAAACAACTTATTAGAAACACAAGACAGCCAATCAGAAATGTCACGAAATCCCCCGCTCTTCGGGGGTGTCCTCAGCGCCGAGGAACATGTACTAGGGTGTATGTGCGACTCGTTCAGATCATGGACTGGGACGAAAAACAACTTTTCCAGTATCAATGATCAGTACCAGTGAATAGAATGGAAGAACTCCATTCACTATCTAAACTAAAAAAAAAAAAGATCTATCATATTCCCCTATTGTGTATTGTGTATGAAATTTATGGTTTCCGTCGGTGCAAATACAATCACCTAAATTTAAGATAATAAGCAATTCCCCATTGGCAAAAGGGTTATCCATTAAGCGGGGAAAATCAGCAGAAAGATTAGGCTCCCACTCTTGCAAGAACGGACTAACAGGGTCAGCTACTTAGCTAACCTTCATAATTAAATACCGTTACTGTATAGGTAGATCTCATTGTGAAAGACCTATTACTGGATAATTCATGGGTAGAGCCAAAGAGTGTGAACTGTACAAGTTACCAATAAGATTTATTAAATGAAGGAAGGAGCTCCGGTGTATAGAAAGGACCTCACCGTTTAAGAAGTAACCATAGAAACGATGGAACCCACTATTTCTTTATCCATTTAATTTCAAATTGACTACTTTTTTAGTTAATTTACTATGTTTTTGATACCTAGTATCAATACTATTTCTTATTTCGAGGTGAAATGCATAGAAAAAAGAAAAAAAAATCGTGGTCGGGAAGGTTATAGTAGCAAAAGCCATTGGAATTTTTATTTTATACATTGGAAGAATCCGCTTTGTTATTAATAGACCAGGAAAGGGTACAAGGATAACTGAAAGAAAGGAAATCAATTAGTTATTCATCAAAGTTTCATTTATTCAATGACCAGAACTAGACGAGGATATATAGCTCGTAGACGTAGAACAAAAATTCGTTTATTTACATCAAGCTTTCGAGGAGCCCATTCAAGACTTACTCGAACTATTACTCAACAGAAAATCAGAGCTTTGGTTTCGACTCATCGGGATAGAGATCGGCAAAAGAGAGATTTTCGTCGTTTGTGGATCACTCGGATAAATGCAGTAATTCACGAGAATGGGGCATCCTATAGTTATAGTAGATTTATACACGATCTGTACAAGAGGCAGTTACTTCTTAATCGTAAAATACTTGCACAAATAGCTATATCCAATAGGAATTGTCTTTATATGATTTCCAATGAGATCATAAAATAAAGAGATTGTAAAGAATTCACCGGAATGATTTAATGATTTAAATAAATGGAGTTCCCCGGAGAATGAACTCCGGGAAGGTAGATTCTAAATTAGTATGATAAAATATGATAAAGTCGTCAAAATGAAGGAATATGTTCAATAAAAAAAAAAGGATTTCTTCTTCTTCCCCGATTATTTTTGTTTCTTACAACACAACAATCAAATCTCGATTCTTAGATTTTTCGAACAAAACATCAAATCCGCGTTTGAGTTCGAATTGGAATTTCGATTCAATTGAAGAGTAAGCCTATTTATTTCTGGTTCTAAGACCAGTAGTTCTAGCGGTCGACTCGGTTCTTTCAAATTGTTTCTCATTATTAAGAAAAGGTAACGAAGATAAAATACGAGCTTGTTTTATAGCAATAGTAATTAATCGTTGTTGTTTCAAAGTCAATCTATTCACTCGTCTAGATAATATTTTTCCTTGTTCACTAATAAATCGACTAATTAAACTCATGTTTCTATAATCAATTCGATCCCCCGATTGGATCGGGGGCAAACGCCTACGAAAAGATCGCTTGGATTTAAGAAAAGGTCGCTTGGATTTATCCATGGTTTGTTTATTCCTTATCCCGAAAATCCTATTTCGTTCGGATCAAAAATGAATTAGAATTCAGAAATAGGATTTGGTTTATTTCTATTTAAATATATGTTATATATATTATATAATATTATATACTATATTATTTTACTATATTATTTTTACTGTTCCTTGGAAGGGTGACACACAGGCCCTCGGTTCGATCTATTTTTTTATCTCCCCATGAATCGTATGTTTATAACAATAGGGACAGAATTTTTGCAATTCCAATCGACCGGGCGTATTGTGTCGATTTTTTTCAGTAATATATCTGGAAATGCCTGTTGATTCCTTATTAACACCGCCTCGTACACAATTAGTACATTCCAAAAGAACCCTTATTCGGGCATCTTTACTCTTGGCCATGAACCTCCTTTGTTTTTTTTTTATTCATTCAAGTCTTCTATTTTCGATCCGAAGAAAGTAAGGAAAAAAAATAGAAGTTGCTAACTCAAAATCCAATTATGATATGAAGGATTTCGTTGTAATCAATATCAATAGAGTAATAGTAAATAATAAGTAATACAATGATTTCTAACTATAACTATATTTCTAATCGCAGTACAGTATTTAATTTAAGGATCTTGTATGATACTCTTGCACTAGACCAACATTTACATTTACGTTTTCCCTCTATTCTTAATTTGATTCGAGTCTGAACCCGAGTTTCGCTGAGGTTAAATCCACTTTTATTCTTTCTCTTACTCCTCCCTTATAAAATTCTAAAAAAGAGAAAAAAAGAGGAGGGGGAAAGGAATTAGTCACAGATATTTGATTGTATCTCTAATATTCTTCACCCCTTCTCATGTTAATTAAAAAAAGGGAATGTCAACGCATCCGGGAATAAACGATTAATCTCTATCAATAGACCTGCTAAGGACCCGAACCATATAGTACTTAGTACCGGTGCCGTGGAAAGATATGTTTTTAGATCTCGCATTTAAAATCCTCCTTATTTATTGTAATACATAATGGTAATACATATATGATCAGATGCATATGGACCACTTGTATTTGTACACAGAATTCCCGATTCAAATTGAAGATTCGCTAGATAAGATTTTCTTTTTCTTAAAACATAAAAAGAAGTTTCTTTACTCCTGAGCATTCCCCAAAAATATTCATTTATTTTTTATTTCATTTTTAGGGTGGGTTTCATATTTTATATGTATATAAGTCTTTTATTATTATATGTTAATATATAATAATATGATAAAAAAAAAAAGAAGAAATGGGAAGAAAAATTGTGTATATCAATGGAGGAAATAAGGATGTGGAAAACAAGACAGGTATTCTCTACAATGACACTGTAGACCAATTGAAAGGGATGTAGCGCAGCTTGGTAGCGCGTTTGTTTTGGGTACAAAATGTCACGGGTTCAAATCCTGTCATCCCTACCTATTACTTCTCCTCTGAGCAGTAACGAAGAATCAATTGAGATCAATTAAAATTGGATATACATAATTTTTCATTTTATGATACTATAATAGTATATGCATACAAGATGTGTTGGAGTTACAAAAAGAATCCTTTTCTTTATAGTCTTATCTATTGTGATAAGAAAACGCTCTTAGTTCAGTTTGGTAGAACGTGGGTCTCCAAAACCCAATGTCGTAGGTTCAAATCCTACAGAGCGTGATTCCGTTTTTGTTAGTTGGAATTACACTGAACTAACTTCACTAACTTGAACAGCAATCTGAATTTGACCTCCTGTGGATTAAAGAATAAAGAAAAGAGGAGGTCAATCAAAAAAAGAGATGTTAATTAATCAAAGGTCCAACTGATCACCACGTCTGTATTGTAAATATGCAGTTACGAATAATCCAGCCAAAGTAATAGGAATTAGACCTAAGACGATTCCAAATAGAAAAACTTCAATCATTTCATTTCAATTTGTTTGAAAAGGGGAAAAGAGAGGTAATATCTATCCCTAAATCTTAATCCGAATTGCCCATGAATCGCAATGACCAAGAATTGGCAATTGACACGGTAAGGAACTCATAGAATACATGGAATCTCACGGAAAGGTTTCTCTTTATGAATTGTTTATTCGATTAATTTCAAATAAGTCGTATCTTGCTTAGACCAATAAATAGGACTGAGGTTATAGTTGAAGCCGCTAGTAGAAAACCGAAATAACTAGTTATAGTAGGCATGAAGGAGCTAAATGAAATATGTTCTTTATTATACATATGTTTATAAAGCACTTACCTAAGTTTCCATTTTTGCGAGATACGAGGATAAACAAAAATACCAATTGAAAGAATAAGTTAAATTGAAAGTTTTTGATTCATCAATCAATTATTATAGGCGGCACTAACAAAGATAGAGTGACAGAGGTATAAAAAGAAATCGATTCATTATCTGTGGCATCTACCCATACCGTGATTCCGAATCAACAGATTCATTGAGCAACTCTTGAGTAAACTAATAATAAAATAAGAACTGTGCCGTGTAACTTCATTCAAAAATGAAACTTTCTTTGCGTCACTATGAAACAAAATTAGAAAATCATTTCTATTTTGATCATTTCTTTTTTAATTGTATCGAATACATTTTATATTTTGGAACGAAGAGTGCCTTTATAACAATAAAATCTTTTCTTTTACTTTTTACTTTAATTTTAACTCATTAGATTCAATAGTAGGTTCATTCACATAGTATCTCGAATGAGAAAAAAAAAAAGATATCGCACGATCAGATCACTCGAAAAAATAAAATCTGTATTTTGGTTCAATTAGATTCTAAAAAATTCCTATTATCTTTTCCTTTATAGGTTCCACATTTTGTCTTTCCATATTATAACTTCTAGTTAGGTAGTTAGGTCAAGAAAGAACCCTTAGATCTAATACAACAATGCGTGCTTCGCGAATATTGATTGTTCCCATTATTTTATTCATTGTTCTCTTTCTTTCATCGAATACTATCTACTACTGT